GTAGAAACATGTAGAAAGATGAATTAGAAACATGTAGAAAGATGAATAGGTCCATTTATTTATATATTTATTGTATTTTATTAATTAATATATATATTTCTTAAATTAATATATATTTCTTAAAACATATACTTATAGACTCCCTATCCCTATTAAGTATATATATACTCACTTAGGTATACTTAGTATAATATAACAATTATATATGAATTATAAGATATCTTTATAACAATATAAGGATAAGGTTCAAATATAAAACAATAAATATAACAATAAATAACAGGTACAAATATTAAATCGAGGTACCCATTCTATGATAACTCTCAACAGTCTCCCCTCCATTTTTGTGCCTTTAGTGGGCTTAGTATTTCCGGCAATTGCAATGGCTTCTTTATCTCTTTATGTTCAAAAAAACAAGATTTTTTAGATACAACAAGGACTTATATATATATATTTTTTTTTCAAGACTTACTTGGATCATAACACGGATATCTATTTAGTAAAATATGGTATAATATGCGGCTTCCTTCGGGCATAAGCTCTTATGTATGTGTAAACATGATAAATGAATTATAACTATTTTCAAATAGATCGGGATCGGGGAGAATTTCTGAAATGTAAAGTCAATATATCTATATGTATTAGGAAATCATATGAAAGGGATGTTATTATTTTAGTTTGGATCTAAGAAATTCGATGAATTATCCCTAAAGGTTCACATCATAATAGTGCTGGTTGATGAGAGTTACTTCGGAAACAAAAAAAAGTAAAAAAAAAAAAAATTATTTTTGTTATTCTCCCAATTCCAATAAAATGCAACTAGGTCTAGTTAGAGTATGAGTTGGCGATCAGAACGTATATGGGTAGAACTTATAGCGGGGTCTCGAAAAACAAGTAATTTCTGTTGGGCCTTTATTCTTTTTTTAGGTTCATTAGGGTTTTTATTGGTTGGAACGTCCAGTTATTTTGGTAGGAATTTTATATCTTTATTTCCTTCTCAGCAAATAATTTTTTTTCCACAAGGTATCGTGATGTCTTTCTATGGGATCGCAGGTCTTTTTATTAGCTCCTATTTGTGGTGCACAATTTCGTGGAATGTAGGTAGTGGTTATGATCGATTCGATATAAAAGAGGGCATAGTGTGTATTTTTCGTTGGGGATTTCCTGGAAAAAATCGTCGCATATTCCTCCGATTCCTTATGAAAGACATTCAGTCCATCAGAATAGAAATTAAAGAGGGTATTTATGCTCGTCGTGTCCTTTATATGGAAATAAAAGGACAAGGAGCCATTCCCTTGACTCGTACTGATGAGAATTTTACTCCACGAGAGATTGAGCAAAAAGCTGCTGAATTGGCCTATTTCTTGCGTGTACCAATTGAAGTATTTTGAAAAAAGGAACTGAAGAATGAATACTTTGCAAGAGATAAAAAACTCAAGAATCATCTTTTTTTCTATAGCATAACTTAACTGAAGTTTCTTCAGAACGCTTACTCGAGCCAAAGCAAACGTATATGAAACAATTCTAAAACTAAATTGTTTATGTCCACAATTTTTTTTATGTGTATGTAAATCCACTTAACTCAATTCAGTAACAAATCTAAATGATAGATTCATCATATATCAAAACAAAACATTTCATCATAAAGTAAAGAATTTTTTTTTCTAAATATTTGATATTTTGATAGAACGGGAGTTCTTTCGTCTCGAAATCCGACTACTATTAATTTGAAGAGGGCTCTTTCTTATTCTATATTCTTTCTAAATTCAAGGACTAACCGCTGTACTGAATCACAAAAAAATCCGGAAATACATCGATGACTTGTAATAGAACTTATGCTTGATAGAAATATTAGTATCATATAGAGTCGACGAATGAGGTGCGTTCATTAAAAATTTTTAAATTCACAGACGAAAAAATGGCAAAAAAGAAAGTATTAATTTCCCTTCTATATCTTGCATCTATAGTATTTTTGCCTTGGTGGATCTCTCTCTCATTTAATAAAAGTCTGGAATCTTGGTTTACTAATTGGTGGAATACTAGGCAATCCGAAATTTTTTTGAATGATATTCAAGAAAAGAGTATTCTAAAAGAATTCATAGACTTAGAGGAACTCTTACGTTTGGACGAAATGATAAAGGAATACCCGGAAACACATTTACAAAAGCCTCGCATCGAAATCTACAAAGAAACGATCCAATTGATCAAGATGCACAACGAGGATCGCATCCATACAATTTTACACTTCTCGACAAATATAATCTGTTTCGGTATTCTAAGTGGTTATTCTATTCTAGGTAATGAAGAACTTGTTATTCTTAACTCTTGGTTTCAAGAATTCCTATACAACTTAAGCGACACAATAAAAGCTTTTTCTATTCTTTTATTAACTGATTTATGTATAGGATTCCACTCGCCCCACGGTTGGGAATTAATGATTGGCTCTGTCTACAAAGATTTTGGATTTGCTCATAATGATCAAATTATATCCGGTCTTGTTTCTACTTTTCCAGTCATTTTAGATACAATTTTTAAATATTGGATCTTTCGTTATTTAAATCGTGTATCTCCTTCACTTGTAGTGATTTATCATTCAATGAATGACTGAAAAGTGATCGAACGATCCAATTATAATATTTGTTACTTTGTACATAAGCAAAACATTCAAAATTGTACTTACTACCCATCCAAGGGATTCCTCCAATATTCCAGTAAAATTATTTATATTTAATATTTAAGTAAATAGCAAAATTATAGATAGGGAACTATACTAGCGACCTACCTAATTTTATTGTAGAAATTTTCGGGATCAATGATTGGACCATGCAAACTAAAAATACCTTTTCTTGGATAAAGAAAGAGATTACTCGATCCATTTCCGTATCGCTCATGATATATATACTAACCCAGGCACCCCTTTCAAATGCATATCCCATTTTTGCACAGCAGGGTTATGAAAATCCACGAGAAGCGACTGGCCGTATTGTATGTGCCAATTGCCATTTAGCTAATAAACCCGTGGATATCGAGGTTCCACAAGCGGTACTTCCTGATACTGTATTTGAAGCAGTTGTTCGAATTCCTTATGATCTGCAACTGAAACAAGTTCTTGCTAATGGTAAAAAAGGAGCTTTGAATGTCGGGGCTGTTCTTATTTTACCCGAGGGGTTTGAATTAGCCCCTCCCGATCGTATTTCGCCCGAGATTAAAGAAAAGATAGGAAATCTGTCTTTTCAGAGCTATCGTCCCACTAAAAAAAATATTCTTGTGATAGGTCCGGTTCCTGGTCAGAAATATAGTGAAATCACCTTTCCTATTCTTTCCCCGGACCCCGCTACTAAGAAAGATGTGCACTTCTTAAAATATCCCATATATGTAGGCGGGAACAGGGGAAGGGGTCAGATTTATCCCGACGGGAGCAAGAGTAACAATAATGTTTATAATGCTACAGCAGCAGGTATAGTAAGCAAAATAATACGAAAAGAAAAAGGGGGGTACGAAATAACCATAGCGGATGCATCGGATGGACGTCAAGTGGTTGATATTATCCCTCCAGGACCGGAACTTCTTGTTTCAGAGGGCGAATCCATCAAACTTGATCAACCATTAACGAGTAATCCTAATGTGGGTGGATTTGGTCAGGGAGATGCGGAAATAGTACTTCAAGATCCATTACGTGTCCAAGGTCTTTTGCTCTTCTTGGCATCTGTTATTTTGGCACAAATCTTTTTGGTTCTTAAAAAGAAACAGTTTGAGAAGGTTCAATTGTCCGAAATGAATTTCTAGATCTGCGGATTTATCAACATCAAGCTCTAAAAATAAACAAATTTTTGTTGGGAATTATGTATGATCAAAAAAATTTTGCTTATTTATATTCTTTATTCTACCGGATTTCGGGAATTACTTAATACCGCATTCCTGGTCATAGTATATTGTGAAGGCGACTGTTTTACTTAACTCTTCTTTATTTATTTGTTTTTTCAATCCAAATTGAAACGGTATGATATAGAATGAATCAATAGTTTTATATTTGACTAGAATCAAAACAAAAGATAAATAAGCGGAGAATAGAAACCAAAGTATAAATGAGAGGAACAAAGGATTTTAGGGGAGATTGTTCGTCTCCTAGTCCTTGACACAAGAAACGGAATTTTACCCAACCCTTTCTTGTGTCGAATTAATAAAGATTCTCGATCCCGTTCGTAAAAAATGGATATTTGTAGTTTTCATTTTTTTTTTTTTTTTTATATAGGTTTATTTTATCATAACCCTTTTTTAGATTTCTTACGTAACATAGTGGTAGTGGACAAATAAATATAGGTCAATTTATTGAGCAATATAGAACTTCTTCAATTTCAACGAACTTATAAAAAAAAATTTTACTTTTATTAGATTAAATATTTATTAGATTAAATGGAGTAAGGTTCTATTCTATTAGTATAGAAAGGGTTTGCATGATATCTGATTGATAGAAATATATTCTATTTATATATAATTGTGAGTCATCCAAAAAGGGTAAATCGAGTGATTCCTTCTTTGTTTTAAGTATTGACAGATACTATTGAGTAACAGATGTTCTGAATCAATTAACGAAGTTCATTTTTTAAAAACATCATCAGAAAAGGTGGAGGTTTTTGAAACATCTCTAAAAAAAAAAAGATTATGATTATTAAGAACTCAACGGGACTTACCCCCTCTTTCCTTGTCTGATTCGAGGGGGATCCCGTTGAGTTCTTATGCTTTCATGTCTACAACTCAGTTCATCCGATTATTACAGGGATGAACCTAATCCGGAATATGAACCATAAAAGAAAATACCGATTAAACCGATCACAAGAATACCGGCTACAGTACCTATTATCCAAAGAGGAATCCTTCCAGTAGTATCGGCCATTTGTCCTACTTTCCTCCACATTTTATCAAGTGGTCATGCTAGAGACATAAACAGCCATAGATAATTATGAGATGATATCTTTCCGAATGGGATAAGAGAATTCCTA